GTATGGATACGTAAAAGAAAAGTGGAAAGAGAAAAAAAAAAAAAAATTCTACTGCGTATCAATTTGTAATACGTGAATAACAAAATACAGATTAAGGCCCTTAGATCTATTTCCTTCGTCGAAAAAGGGACAGAATTGTCTAAACCCCTTTTCTTGTTATGTTCGTTAGGTTCAAGTCTGACGAGAATAATATTCTACGACTAACAACTCATTTATTTTTAAACCGATCCATTTATTATCTATTATTTGATTTACTAAGCCTTTATATTGGAATGAGTCAATAGTCAAATGGTTTGGCACTCCTTCCTGAGGAGATGAAGCAATATAATTTTGAATCAGAGCTTTTGATCTTTGTTTATCCTTCGTAGTAATAATATCTCGCGGTTTGCAACGATAACTTGGTATATCCACTATATGGCCATTAACTAAAATATGTCTATGGTTAACTAATTGCCTGGCTCCGGGAATGGTCGAAGCCATACCCAATCGAAAAAGGATATTATCCAACCGCATCTCAAGTAGTTGTAGTAAAACCTGGCCTGTTGACCCTTTGGCTTTTCCAGCGATATGCACATATCTAAGTAATTGTCGCTCTGTCAGACCATAATGAAAACGCAATTTCTGTTTTTCTTCTAAACGAATACGATATTGCGATCTTTTCCCGGAACGCAATGGGTTTTTAAGATCACTTCCGGATCTAGGTCTTTTACTAGTTAATCCCGGTAAAGCCCCCAGACGGCGTATTTTTTTGAAACGAGGTCCTCGGTAACGAGACATAAAGTAAAGACTCCTTTTTATTTTATTGAAATTTCATTCATTTTACAGAAGAAATCAAAATTAAGACTGAACTAAAGAATAAACAAAGCAAAGCGAAATCTATATAGAATGAAATGTATTGTGTTAATATCCAGATTTTTTGTTGTATATCTATATATATAGAAAGAAGATTAAGGCTAGAAAGAAGATTAAGGCTCTGTTTTATGATTTATTATATATATAAAATATAAATCTAATTGGATCTAATCAACAATTACCACGACATAATAGATTAGTGACTCAACGTTTGTAGAAATGGAGAGGAGAGATTCTCAATTATGGAAAAATCGATAGATAAAAAAGCCGGCTATCGGACTCGAACCGATGACCATCGCATTACAAATGCGATGCTCTAACCTCTGAGCTAAGCGGGCTCACATACCAGAAATAATGCATAGGAATTCAAGAGACTACCAGATCCCCGCTATTAGCTGTAAAGTTCGTATGAACTATATATATATTTAATATAAACTATTTAATATAAACTATATATTATATATTCTAGTTCATAATTCTATCCATAACATAATATAACTAATAAAAAAATATAAAATTAATATGCAAATTAATATTAATAATATATTTAATAAATAAATAGAATAATATGACTAAATAGAATTCTATTCTAATAATGTAACAGATCTAATAATGTAACAGAAATAAAATATCTGACTAATTTCAATTTTATTATTATACATAATAATTATTGATGATATACATTTACATTGCTGTTATTTTTATATTTAGCATATTTCGAATTTACATTATTTATCTTAATTTAATATATATTTTTTACATTCCATTCTATAATAAACTCTAATAAATTCGAAATAAAAAAAAAGAAATTTTTTATAATAATTTATAATAATAAGATATTGAAAATACCAAAAAATTGGAATTCCTTTTTTAGATTTGAGAATAGTTATAACAAATAAGATTAATTATATTCATATTATAGCGGATCAGTCCTAAGAAAAGTATAAAATAAGGATAAAGATACAACAATAAAAATTATAATCAGACATTCCTCTGATTTCGTTCGAAAAAGGATGAAGATAGGACAAAAAAAAACAATAAGGAAGAATATCGACCCTTCCAGTATTACAAAGCACACTCTAAAAATAAAAGGTGAGGGGGACGTATATATATGTGGTATATACCTCTCTATATTGAATTGTGGATACATCAATGATAGAATCATTTCTGATTGAAACAAAGATGATTCATACAATAGAGGTGGAACGAGAGGGGATAGCCAAAAAAATAAAATAGGCATACACAATTTTTTAATATAGGAATCATTATATAATGAACTCAATGGTTCCAAGATAAATGAAAAAGTTGGGTAAAATTACAACTGGATCCTTGTCTAAAAGTCTAAAAGGGGGATATGGCGAAATTGGTAGACGCTACGGACTTGATTGGATTGAGCCTTAGTATGGAAACCTGCTAAGTGAAAACTTCCAAATTCAGAGAAACCCTGGAACTAAAAATGGGCAATCCTGAGCCAAATCTTTATTTTTTGAAAAACAAGGGTTTAAAAAAGAGAATAAAAAAGGATAGGTGCAGAGACTCAATGGAAGCTGTTCTAACGAATGAAGTTGACTACGTTGCGTTGGTAACTCAAATTCTTCTATAACAAAAAATGATTAATCGGACGAGAATAAAGAGAGAGTCCCATTCT